GATTTATAAAATTAGGGTGGGTTTGATAAGAACAACGGCGAAGTAAGAATACTTTTTTTCTAATAACGATTGGATATCTAGAATATTCTATAGAATTTCTGGCCCAGAAACAAAAATTGGAATAATCAGACATGAAGAGGACTACTGTGTCAGTACAACAAGGTAGACTAGTTCTAATAAAAAAGTGCAATAAAACAATTAGTTATTTTTTTTTTTTTAATTTCAAATTTTTAATTTGAAATAGTTTAATATTTAATAAATTTAATAAATAATTATTAATTAATTATTGTTTAACTTTCTAACTATAACTCATAATAATGGGAAATAATTATAATGTTGGTTTCTTTTTTCCTTTGTAGTAATATAAAAAATATTTCCGTTCTTTCGTAAAAAAGCCCTTTATCGGATTTGAACCGATGACTTACGCCTTACCATGGCGTTACTCTACCACTGAGTTAAAAGGGCTCCTTTATTCAATTCATCAATTATTCATTTTCTATTATGAGTTTATTGCATAATAGATGTATATATCTATTATATGTACATAATATATACATACATGCATAGGGGTTGCTTGATTTAGGACCAAAAATTTGGATTTACTCCCCAAAAAAAGTAAAAAAAAAGCAAAGTATATTTTTATTTTGATAAAAAAATAATGTAGTGAATTTTTTTAAGACCTATCCACATGTTTACCTTTTTTTTTACCAACCCATCAAAACTAGATTTATTTGATTGATACATGTACCAATCTGACATACACATACATAGAATTTTCTTGAATCATGTGATGAGGGGGGGAATTCGTACCCTGAACCGAATTCTTGTAAATAAAAAAGAAAATTTCTATCGTTTTTGAGTCTTCTGACTTAGGATAGTGGATAACCAGATTTTATCTGAACAATGAACGAAGCAAGGAGTTTTTATTAATGAATAAAAATTAAAGAAAAGAAATTAAGTGAAGTGAGGTTTTACCCCCTTTCCGGTCTGTTGTTGGACCAATCACTACCTGAACTGAAGAAATCCTATACCTTCTTTGATTATATATTTCATTTTAGATATATTCGTTATAGAATAGTACGTATGGCTCATTCATGAACCATACTATAAAAAAATTATATGAAATCATAACACAAAAAAGTAGAAAATAGTCTTCAAATCTAGTCATAGCATTAGATTATATTGACAATTCCAAAAAACTGCTCATACTATCATCATAGTATGATGATGGTCGGGCGGATATGCCCCTATCGTCTAGTGGTTCAGGACATCTCTCTTTCAAGGAGGCAGCGGGGATTCGACTTCCCCTGGGGGTACGGTACTACGAAAGGAAGTTGATCATGAGTTATCAATAAACCTAGAAAAATTTCTTCCTGGGTCGATGCCCGAGGGGTTAATGGGGACGGACTGTAAATTCGTTGGCGATATGCCTACGCTGGTTCAAATCCAGCTCGGCCCAATAATTCGCGTGCTCCATGAATATGATAGGACTTATTTGTACTCCAGAAAAAAAGAAACGCCTGATCCGTAAAAAGAAAAGGATTCCTTTTTTTCTCTATCCATGTTCTCTTATTTGTTCTTTCCTATCTTTCTAACGGTTTAGATTCATGATCCTTGATTAAATTAAATTAAGTTAAGGATCATGAAAGGAAAAATGGAGATTTTTTTCATTGAATAATTGATTAGTCATTTTTTTGACAATAAAAAAAAAGAACCATCGGTTACTAGTAATCTGTCTCAATCTCACTATAGTCGATATCCATGTAGATATGATATCAGTCAATATATCATTCGTGTCTTTGTTAAAACATGACAAATAGAATATTTTTCTGAAATCATTAAGAATATGTATGCAATACACCTCACTGGGATTGTAGTTCAATTGGTCAGAGCACCGCCCTGTCAAGGCGGAAGCTGCGGGTTCGAGCCCCGTCAGTCCCGAATTTAATATCCGATGAATTGAGAAATTCATTTTTCCCTTTTGCGTGAAAAAGGGATAGGTAGAAAGATCTCATCCCCAGCAGGGGATCCTTTTTCTTTTGTTTTTTTACATTTATCATCAGAAAAATACGGGAATTTCATATTTTTCCGCTAGTTAAGGGATATATATATTGGTATAATCGGCGATGAGGGATATTAGTATATTCAGCATTTTAAGAGATACTCGTCTTACTTTCTTTTTCGATTTTTTTTGATCCGTGAAATGGAATACCTATATTTTTACCGGTAATACATACATAAATTGTATTCGTTTATTGTACGCTATACAATGAACTTAACATAATTACCTTGACAGACAGAGTACTTGTCAAGCTAAACAAACGACAACCTCTTCCAGTTCCTACTTTCTTTGTTTGTGTATCCTCAATGATTAATTGGAAACAATCTATCCTATCTCATTCTTATTCAAATTGCACACTGAATTTTTGATATATGGCTTCCTTCCAGCTTCAATCGAAGAAAGAGATACTAATCAAATAAAAGAAAAGACCAAGCAACGCCCCTTGTTAGGTTAGAAAATTTGTGGGAACATTCTATTCGACTATTAGATCTTTTCCTTTTATATTTAAATTTAACCTGCCCTTTTCCATTTTTCTTTTTACTTCTACTTATTCTTTCTTTGAATCTGTGTGTGATCTATAGAATACCAGTTATATAATAAATATTACATAATTGTATGATTAAGTAGAAAGTATAACGAAGGAAGAAGGTAGTTTATGGGGAAAAAGTAGAAAAGGATGAAAAATTCAATGGGATTCCTGATCCAATAACGAATTCCATTTCGGATTTCGTATGGATAAAAGATCCTCATATGTTATACTATTCAATTCTCGACGATGAATCGATTTGATAGAGTAGATATTGTTATTCATAATATAGATCTGATTTTGTATCATCAGAATGCAATTCATCCCATTGAATTTAGAGTTACAGGAATCAAATTTCTCATCTCTATGGGATTAGATCCCGAGTTATTGCAAAGTAAAGTAAAAAACAATGAGATTATGGAAGTCAATATTCTTGCATTTATTGCTACTGCACTGTTCATTCTAGTTCCTACTGCTTTCTTACTTATAATCTACGTAAAAACAGTCAGTCAAAATGATTAATTTGACTGAAACTTGAATTAGAATTATTAGGTCTTATCAATGATTGAAGAAATGAAAGAAAAGGTTCAAGTCTTAAATGAAATGGCCTGGATGGAATCATAAGTTTCTGAGATAGTATATGGTAGAAAGTAGAAAGAACTCTATATAGTTTTTTCTATCCCTAACTATCTAGTATAGTAGAGTTATTATCATATAAATATATCTTGATATAAAGTTGTATCTAGATATAGGCTTTAGTTATATAACTAAAGCCTATATCTAGATACAACTTTATATATATAGATTAGATGTATATCTAAATAGTACATTGAACATAGTAGTCCAATTTTATTTCTTTTTTCGGTACATCCACTTGTATTTGTATGGATTTCGATCACTCCAAAATCGAAGACTAACTCTTTTAATTCCTAGCTTTCTTAGAATTTTTTCATATGGATAAAGTCCAGCATCCTTCAAAAGAATCAATGGAGGAAAAATGGATTAGTATGGACATATACTAATCTACTATGTTTAGTATCTATGATTCTACTATAACTAACTATATAAATAACTATATATAAATAACTAAAAAAAAAATAAAGAAAGAGGGAAACAAATTAAAGAAAAACCTGGGATTGGTTTTTTTCCTTGTAACATCCAAAATTTTGTTATGTTAAGAGTTGGTTTATTTTCTCAAAATAGAAAAAATAGAATATATATATTTATAAGTAATAATAATCCGATTGGATTGGAAAAAATTTCCTATCATGCGTAGATTTTAGTTTCGAAATACTACTAGACTAGAGTAATTATTCATTGTTTGATTGAATGTTTAGTACTTAGTCTTATTACTCATTTTTTTTCTTATTCATTACTGTATTCCAGTAAAATTTTGAAACAAGGAGAAACATTCTTTTTATTTTTTAAGTTTCGCAAAACGATCAATTAAACAATTGATACAATTCGATTATTCAATTAAATTAGTAGTACCCCTAGAGTCCACTTCTTCCCCATACTACGAGGGAAAGGGAAAATGTAAAGACTACCATTAAAGCGGCCCAAGCAAGACTTACTATATCCATATTATGTCTCCTATTTCTATGAAGGAATTATTCCATTATTGATCAATAATCATAGTGGAATCAATGGTGCAGAGTCAAAATTGAATTCTGACTTAAGTTTATTTATGAATAAATCCAATGAATTCACTCCTAAGAAGTTCCTATATTCTAAGATTTCTGGTAGAAGCGAAAAGCATCAAACACAAATATGATACACACACTTTCTTCTGAAATGAAATAGAAAAGGAATGCTCCTACCTAATAGAACATGTAGGAATAGTAAGACCTATTTTTTGTTTTGTTATCACTACTGCATAAATAAGCAAAGACATCAAAATATACTATTAAGATAGATAACTATCTATTAGTTACCTATACAACACCTCTATTTCCAATTTGTTCTAAGCCTTACTTACTCTTCTTCTGTGGGGCAAAAATTCAAAAAATTTTTTTGTTGATCAGGCGACACCCAGATTTGAACTGGGGATAAAGGATTTGCAGTCCCCCGCCTTACCACTTGGCCATGTCGCCAAATCCGATTGATCCAAAATGGATAAAAATGGTATCTATCCAAATTTGATTTTGAATTCTTTCTTTTTTTTTTTTATTGCAATCGGTTTGTTTTTAGATTTTCTCTTTGATTGATTAAAACATACACTGTTTAAAAACTCCTCTTGTCTGTCTATTCTATTGAAAAGAGAAAAAATAAATTTCCGGTTACAATTCAGGGAAAATTGGAACCATTAACTATATTACTCTGAATGAATTATTGAAGGGTTCTTCAATTAATTTCTATCTCAAATTGTTGTGTTTCTTTAATGGCATAACAAAATCAATCCAATTTATTTAT